CAATTTCTAAAAATTCAGATTTTTGTGAGATTCCAGGTATTCTATAGTTCCTTTCAGTGTCAATTGCCAATTCTTGGTCATTGAGATTCATGGGTGATTCGAAGTAATATTTAGGGATAGATATTACCTCTCTCTTTCTCCCCTTTCAAACAAATTGAAATGATTGAAGTTTTTCCATTTGGAATCGTGTTAGGTCTAATTCCTATTACTTTGGCCGGATTATTTGTAACTGCATATTTACAATACAGACGCGGGGATCAGTTGGATCTTTGATTGAGTAAGATTCACTTTTTTTACCTACTCCATACCCAGGAGTAGGTTCAATTTCATTGATGGTTCCAGTTTCAAGTTACTGTGATTCAGTACAAGAAGAAAGGAACCACGCTCTGTAGGATTTGAACCTACGACATCGGGTTTTGGAGACCCACGTTCTACCGAACTGAACTAAGAGCGCTTTCTCACGACAGTAGATACAGTTGAAAAAGAAAAGGGTTCTTTTTGTATCCCCTAATTTAGCATGTATAATTTAGCATGTATATATATATAGTCTCATTAAGGATTCTGTCTAATTCTAAGTGATTTCCAATTGATCCCTCGTTACTGCCCATAGGAGAAGTAATAGGTAGGGATGACAGGATTTGAACCCGTGACATTTTGTACCCAAAACAAACGCGCTACCAAGCTGCGCTACATCCCTTTCAATTGTTGTACAGTGTCATTGTAGAGAATCCCTTTTCTGTTTTCCACATCGTTATTTTATATAATCTATACATTTCTATTATACATTTCTATTGCCATTTCTTCTTTTTGGTTTCATAACATAAAATAAAAGAATTATGTACATATGAAATCCACCATCTAAAAAAATGAATCAAGAAGGAAGCGGGCGCCCTTTTCCATATTTTAGGGGCAGGAGCACCTTATTTTCTTTTTAATTTACCGACCATTATCTATTTTAGGGATTCCGCGTACAAATACAAGTGATTCTTAACTGCATATGCATCTAATCATATATGTGTTCCAATAAGGAAGGAGGATTTTCAATGCGAGATATAAAAACATATCTCTCTGTGGCGCCCGTGTTAACTACTCTATGGTTCGGGGCTTTAGCAGGTCTATTGATAGAGATTAATCGTTTCTTCCCAGATGCGCTGGCATTCCCCTTTTTTTGATTCTAATTATCGGGGTGGGAAGGAATGAAAAAGATGAGAGATACAAAAAATTCTCTGTGTGTGAAAAAGTTCCTCCCCTCTTGCTTCAGGAAGGAAAGAGAAAGAAAAAATCAAAGTGGATTGAATCTCGGCCGGGTTCGGGATAGAATGAATAGGGGGGAGGGCAGAAATAAAAAAGTGGATCTAAGGCAGGCTATTCGAGATCATACCAGATATTGCAATGAAATACCGGTTTAGGAATAATGATTGATAGTTAGAAATAATTGTATTACTTATTACTTTTCCATTGCAACCAAATCAAATCTTTCATAATTGGATTTACAGCTAACAACTCCTATTTCTTTCTTTTTCTTCGAATCGAAAATAGAAGAGTTGAGTGAATCCAAAATACAAAGGAGGTTCATGGCCAAAGGTAAAGATGCTAGAGTAAGAGTTATTTTGGAATGTACCAGTTGTACTCGAAATGGTGCTAATGCTAAGAAGGAATCACCGGGCATTTCCAGATATATTACTGAAAAGAATCGACACAATACACCTAGTCGATTGGAATTGAAGAAATTCTGTCCTTATTGTTCGAAGCATATGATTCACGCGGAGATAAAGAAATAGATAGAACGTGTGCCAACATTCCAAGAAACAGGAAGAAATGAAATATTCTATATGAACAAATCAAATCCTATTTCGGGCGGATCAAGATGAATGAAGAAAGAAAATGTGATTTTGGAGATAAGGAATAAACCATGGATAAATCCAAGCAACCTTTTCGTAAATCCAAGCGATCTTTTCGTAGGCGTTTGCCCCCAATTGGATCGGGGGATCGAATTGATTATAGAAACATGAGTTTAATTGGTCGATTTATTAGCGAACAAGGAAAAATATTATCCAGACGAGTGAATAGATTGACCTTAAAACAACAACGATTAATTACTATTGCTATAAAACAAGCTCGTATTTTATCTCCGTTACCTTTTCTTAATAATGAGAAACAATTTGAGAGAACCGAATCCCTCCCTAGAATTACTGGTACTAGAACCATAAAGAAATAGACCTATTGGATTGGAACTCAAATCAGAATTCAAATGGATGTTCTGTTCGAAAAAGCAGCGGTTGATCCGGATTCGATTGTTACGTTGGAAGAAAAAATGGAGAAAGAAAGATTTCTTCTTTCTTTATTGATATTGAAACGTATTCGTTCATTCCTACTACCTATTACTTTGATTTTTTATTAATTGAATTTGAATTGAATTTCTTTTTATTTCTATTTTTTTCTTGATTTTATCATGTTAATTTCTACTCTAACCTTCCCGGAGGGAATCTCCGGGAGATTCTGTTGGAATCATTCCATTCCGATTCCGGCGGATGGATTCCTCTTAATCCCTTTTTTCTTTTATGATTTCATTGGAAATCATGTAAAGGGAATTTAGATTGTATCTAGCTATTTGTGCAGGTATTTTACGATTAAGAAGCAACTGCCTCTTGTACAGATCGTTTATTAATCGACTATAGGATACCCCATTTTCGTGAGTTGCTGCATTTATCCGAGCGATCCACAAGCGACGAAATTCTCTCTTTTGCCTACCTCTATCCCGATAAATGGAAACCAAAGCCCTCATTTTCTGTTGAGTAGCAGTTCGAGTAAGTCTTGAATGGGCCCCTCGAAAGGTCGATGCAAATAAACGAATTTTTGTTCGACGTCTGCGAGCTATATATCCGCGTCTAACTCTGGTCATTTAATTTGATTGAATTTCACTTTAACTTTAGATGAATAACTAATTGATTTCTTTTCTTTCAGTCATTCTTTCCCTTCGTCCTGATTAATAACAAAACGGATTCTTCCGATGTATAAAATAAAAATTCCAATGGCTTTTGCTACTATGACTTTCCCGACCACGATTTGTTATCCAGTCATTTCAACTCGAATAGTAAATAAGGATAAATTAACTAAAATAATATAGTGGGTTCCTTCGTTTCTATGATTACTTCTTAAACGGTGAGGCCCTTTCTATACACCGGAGCCCCCCTCATTTAATCAATGTTATTGATAACTCGTACAATTCATACCGTTCGGCTCTACCCATCAACTATCCAGTAATAGGTCTTTTCACAAGAAAATCTATCCATACAGTGACGGCATTTAATTATGAAGGTTGGCTAGGCAGCTGACCCTGTTAGTCCGCTTTTGCAACAAAACAAAAAAGAGCATAATCTTTCTTCTTTTTTGAATACCATTTCCCCCGCTTAATGGATACCCGTTTGCTACCGATGAGGAATTGCTTTTCATCTCACATCGAGATGATTGGATTTGCACCAATGGAAACCATAAATTCCATAAGCAATAAGGGTATATGATAGATCTTTTTAGATAGTGAATGGAATTCTTCCATTCTATTCATTGCTACTGAAAAAATCATCTAGTTTGTTCTAGCTCATGATCTGAACGAGTCGCACATACACCCTAGTACATGTTCCTCTACGCTGAGGGCATCCTCGAAGAGCGGGAGATTTCGTAACATTTCTGATTGGCTGTCTTGTGTTTCTAATAAGTTGTTTAATAGTTGGCATGCTGAATCATATACAAAATAAACTGGTTTAGATCGATCCTAACCAGATGATCAGGAATCCCTTTCTACTATAATACTAATAAGAGCTTCTAATCCTATTAGAATTCTTTTATTTTCCCCCCGGTAACTCGGTAATAAGATAAAATATCACGGGTCATTCGAATTATGTTTCGAAATGAATCACGGATTTACGGGAAATCCCAGGTATTTTCGACTGCTATAAGATCAACAATGCCATGAGCTTGGGCTTCTGTTGCTGACATAAAAACATCCCTTTCCATGTCTTCGGATACAACCCATAAAGGGTTGCCTGTTCTTTGTACATAAACGCTTGTGATGGTTTCGCGAAGTTTCAGTAGCTCCCCCGCTTCCAGGATAAATTCTCCTGCTGGTGCCTCATAAAAAGAACTAGCGGGTTGGTGGATCATAACCCTGATGATTAATATGACATTGTGAGCGGTTCTTCTATATTCGCATAATCGGACAGAAGGGAATGAATAAAGAAAAAGAATAACAAAAAAAAAGATAGAATTGAACAACCGTACAGGCTTTGTGCGTTGCATACGGCTCTGCAATGGAATCGACTCTTCTATCCGAGAAAGAGACAAATAGAATCTATTAGACCCAGATCTTTAGATGATTCATTTACCACCTTTTTCCTCGGAGGAGTCAAAAATACTATGATGGTTCGGTTGCTTTTGAAGTTTTCATTCAGCAATCCCAAAGTTTCTTTCTGATCCGATCAAATAAAAAAAAAGAGAAAAAGAAGAATTTTTCTTTCATTTTATCCCTCTTTTCTTTCATAAAAATACGAAAGAGACTTCTGGTGTAGGAGCAAAAAGGTTTGTGACGCTGAAATGTACCCCCGATACATAAGATCAAATTGGGAATAACTTTTTTTCATACTACTATTTCGATACATAATCATGTTATAAAAAAAACAACGAGGGTTTGTTCATATCGAATTAGAAGTGCCATGCTATTATTACTTCTTTCTTCTTTATCTTCTTTAATATTAATATTCTATGTTTTATATTAGATTTTATTTCTATTTCTTTTGGAATTTTATATTCATTTATGATTGATTTTTGATTTTTTTTTTTCATATTTCATATGGCGAAGGCATAGTCTTTTTTTTCTACTAAATATAAATAATATAAATAAAAACTCATTGGCGCCAAGCGTGAGGGAATGCTAGACGTTTGGTAATTTCTCCTCCGGCCAGGACGAAAGATCCCATTGAAGCGGCTAATCCCATGCATATCGTATGTACGTCTGGCGGTACAAATTGCATAGCGTCATAAATAGCTATTCCTGGTATTACCCATCCGCCGGGAGAGTTTATAAACAAATAGAGATCCCTGGTATCATCCTCTATACTGAGATATACCATGAGACCAACAATTTGATTCGATATCTCACCTTCAACCTCTTGGCCTAAAAAAAGTAATCTTTCTCGATGAAGTCGGTTGATTAGGATCAAATTGTATCCCTTAGGAATCGTACACGCACCTTTCGATGCATACGGTTCAAAAATTGCGAAAAAAAAAAAAAAAGAATCAATGTGCCGATTACAGACCTATTCCTTTTTTCGTAGCAGGGTTTTCCTCCCGAAGGGGCTTTTTCTTCCTTTTTCAAGAAACATGAGTTTTGGTTCACCCCCTTAAAAGAAAAAAAAAAAAAGAATTCACTGAACTTATTGAATCACTCTCTTATTGATGTATTCTTTCATCGAGATCAAAATCACGGTGTAATTTTCTTGTTCCTGAATGGGCCTCTTCAATTCTTGTCTTTTAGGTTTATGCTCTACTCCGGGTAAAGATATGCCCGAATTCTATTTGCACATATAGGACAAACGATCCTATTACCACCTCTTTTATTAGTAAGTATTAGATTTTATTAGTATTAGATTCAACTTTTTTTTTTTCAATTTGCTTCATGTCTTCCACCAAATATTCGATGTATTTATGCTATTACTCGATAAGTTGGGAGTTTGGGATCACTGATCGATATGGATAGTAATAATTTATGATTATGATATTAAGTAGTAATCATACATATATTACTACTACCAAATACCAATTTGATATTTTCTGAACGGAGCCTGGATAGGCTACTCTATTTTATTGGTCCAAGCCAACCATAGATTATTCTAATTGATAATATCTATCCCCAAAACAAAAGGATTAATTGCACTTCACGCTCCGAATTATTGATGGTTCAATCAATCTTTCTTGGGCGAAAGAGAGGATATCTCGATCGGGGGAGAGAACGGGGGAATTCCATATGACCCAATATGTCAGACAAGTCGCACTATATGTCAACCCAAGTTGCGTCTTCCTCTCCAGGACTCCGAAAAGGTACTTTTGGAACACCAACGGGCATGAAGGAAAAAGGAGTTAAGCACTATAATTTCACTTTGATGCGGAAACGTAAGAGTGGGTTTATTGTCTTCATGATATTGTCGTTTATCGTATTTTATTCATAAATTGAAAGGTTCGTAGAGGAATTTGGAATGAAGAAGATTCTTAATGGATCTTACAGATGAATCGTTCGAATGATGAACAAATATACATGCATTTGATTCCAATGGGACCAATCTCCCCATTGCGTATTGATACTTATCGAGTATAGAATAGATCTGCTTCTCTTTGTTCCTATGAGCAGAGTCGTTCGATTATTACCAAGGGCACGGAGTTCACTCTTGTCCGAGATAATCCACTGAAAAGTGAAAATGGTCAGGTCCATAGCATAGTCTTTTCCAATGCGATAAAGTTACATAGTGTCTATTTTGATGAAGGGGTATTTCCATGGGTTTGCCTTGGTATCGTGTTCATACCGTTGTCTTGAATGATCCCGGTCGGTTGCTTTCTGTCCATATAATGCATACAGCTCTAGTTTCTGGTTGGGCCGGTTCGATGGCTCTCTATGAATTAGCTGTTTTTGATCCCTCTGATCCCATTCTTGATCCAATGTGGAGACAAGGTATGTTCGTTATACCCTTCATGACCCGTTTAGGAATAACAAATTCATGGGGCGGGTGGAGTATCACAGGAGGAACTGTAACGAATCCGGGTATTTGGAGTTACGAAGGTGTGGCCGGGGCACATATTGTGTTTTCTGGTTTGTGCTTTTTGGCATCTATCTGGCATTGGGTGTATTGGGATCTAGAAATATTCTGTGATGAACGCACAGGAAAACCCTCTTTGGATTTGCCCAAAATCTTTGGAATTCATTTATTTCTCTCAGGGGTGGCTTGCTTTGGGTTTGGCGCATTTCATGTCACAGGTTTGTATGGTCCTGGAATATGGGTGTCTGATCCTTATGGACTAACGGGAAAAGTGCAATCTGTAAATCCGGCATGGGGCGCTGAAGGTTTTGATCCTTTTGTTCCGGGGGGAATAGCTTCTCATCATATCGCAGCCGGGACATTGGGTATACTAGCAGGTCTATTCCATCTTAGTGTCCGCCCACCCCAACGTCTCTACAAAGGATTACGTATGGGTAATATTGAAACTGTTCTTTCCAGTAGTATCGCTGCTGTATTTTTTGCAGCTTTCATTGTTGCTGGAACTATGTGGTACGGTTCAGCAACTACTCCGATTGAATTATTTGGTCCCACTCGTTATCAGTGGGATCAAGGATACTTTCAGCAAGAAATATATCGAAGAGTTGGTACCGGGCTGGCCGAAAATCTAAGTTTATCGGAAGCTTGGTCCAAAATTCCTGATAAACTAGCTTTTTATGATTACATCGGTAATAATCCGGCGAAAGGAGGATTATTCAGAGCAGGCTCAATGGACAACGGAGATGGAATAGCTGTTGGGTGGTTAGGACACCCGATCTTTAGAGATAAGGAAGGGCATGAACTCTTTGTACGTCGTATGCCTACTTTTTTTGAAACATTTCCAGTAGTTTTGGTAGATGGAGACGGAATTGTGAGAGCTGATGTTCCTTTTAGAAGGGCAGAATCAAAGTACAGTGTCGAACAAGTAGGTGTAACTGTTGAGTTCTATGGTGGTGAACTCAATAGAGTAAGTTATAGCGATCCTGCTACTGTGAAAAAATATGCTAGACGTGCCCAATTGGGTGAGATTTTTGAATTAGATCGAGCTACTTTGAAATCCGATGGTGTTTTTCGTAGCAGTCCAAGGGGTTGGTTCACTTTTGGACATGCTTCGTTTGCTTTGCTCTTCTTTTTCGGACACATTTGGCATGGTGCTAGAACCTTGTTTAGAGATGTTTTTGCTGGTATCGACCCGGATTTGGATGCCCAAGTAGAATTTGGAGCATTCCAAAAAATAGGAGATCCAACTACAAGGAGACAAATAGTCTGATACAACATTGCTCTGGTCTGTCTCGCCTCTATTTGGTTTGGTATATTTCGTATAGAGTACCGGAAATATAAAATATTGATTCAAATTACTCTTTCTCTGGGAAATGATCCCAAATGAACAGGTATGGAAGCTATATATAATTTCATTGTAAACCACGATCGAATCTATGGAAGCACTGGTTTATACATTCCTGTTGGTATCGACTCTAGGGATAATTTTTTTCGCTATCTTTTTTCGAGAACCGCCTAAGGTTCCGAATAAAAAAATAAAATGATTTTTCATTATCTCAATTGAAATAATGAACCTCCTGGGAGGTTCATTATTTCAATTAGTCCCCATGTTCCTCGAATGGATCTCTTAGTTGTTGAGAGGGTTGCCCAAAGGCGGTATATAAGGCATACCCAGTAAAGCTTACAAGTGAACCAGATATGGAGATGGCAACTAGGGTTGCAGTTTCCATTATTAGAGAATTTCAATACCACGATAGGATAAGATAGTTTATTTACAACGGAATAGTATACAAAGTCAACAGATCTCAACCAATGCAATAGAATTTATGGTTACACAAAGCGTGGAGGATAGTTCCAGATCTGGTCCAAGACGGACTATTGTAGGGGATTTATTGAAACCGTTGAATTCAGAATATGGTAAAGTAGCTCCTGGATGGGGAACTACCCCCTTTATGGGGGTCGCAATGGCTCTATTTGCAATATTTCTATCAATTATTTTGGAGATTTATAATTCTTCCGTTTTACTGGATGGAATCTCAGTGAGTTAGGTACAGAAAAACCAGCTAAAAACAAAAAAAAAAAAGAAATGAATCACTTAGGACTTGGGTTTCTAGGTTAGGTAGTTCGACCGTGCAATTCCTTTGTTTCGGTATTTCCGGAATATGAGTGTGTGACTTGTTATAATTGATCCTATTGTATAGTACAGAGAGTGGATCTGTCGTCTCGATAGAGATGGTTCTATCTCGTCGGATATTCAGTCTAGTATCTGAAACACGGACTCTTTATTCTATTATATGGAATAGATAAATAAAAATTTGAACTATGATTCATACTTATTTTTTTATTCAGACCTCGTGACCGGGCTCAAAAAAAATTCTCAAAGATCTATTTCATAAATCGAACGATTCCTTTTTTTTATTCAGAATCATGCTTACTTCAACTAAAGGACAAATATTTCTCTGGATTTTTAGTCATTATATCTTTGAATAAATGATGATCAAACGGTTCCTACTCAGAGAACCTTTTGTTTTTGAGGGACTTTGGTGAATCATCGTGGTTTTAATATGAATCTAAGGTTTCAATTGATTCGTAGGGTCTCAACAAGAGAATTCCTATCAATTGTATGGTACTTCCTTAAGTAAATCCGTATTACGCACAAAAAAATAAAATAGGGTAAGAGAACATTCAAGAGGCCTGTAACGATCGACATAAAGACAAGACGACGCGCCAACTTGATATTTTGGCATTATACATCACCAATCACAAAGAAGAGATTCTGGATTTTAGCTCTTTCGTATCTTCATGGAAGATTGAATCAAGTAGCTAAAAAGTTTCAAATTTCAATATTCGTTGCAACCAGTATTGGGGTGTTTTCGCTTGAGCCGTACGAGACGAAATTTTCATATACGGTTCTCAGAGGGGGAGTCTCTTTGGTTTACCTATCTCAATAAAGTATATGATTGGTTCGAGGAGCGTCTCGAGATTCAGGCGATTGCGGATGATATAACTAGTAAATATGTTCCTCCTCATGTCAATATATTTCATTGTCTAGGGGGAATCACACTTACTTGTTTTTTAGTACAAGTAGCTACGGGTTTTGCTATGACTTTTTACTATCGTCCAACTGTTACAGAGGCTTTTGCCTCTGTTCAATATATAATGACTGAAGTAAACTTTGGTTGGTTAATCCGATCAGTTCA